CAACGCGCTTTCTAGATGATCCCTCTAGACGGGGGGACAAATAATCTTTCTAGTTACTTCGTTCTTTATTTCTATTTGAGCGAATCTTTAGGAAAAACATTTTATTTCTACCGAGCTAAAACAAGATGTCGATGTCTATAGTAAACCAAAGTCATCATTTAATACTTATTTTGCTTCAATCTCGACTATACAAAACAAACAAAAAATTGAAGATTTAGTTACGATTAGAAATACACTTTTTTGTCTTTATCCATAGGCCCTTTACTCATACTCATTCAATTGGAAGTATTAATCCAATAAAAAAAAATTATGTTTCGTAATCTCATAATCCAATTTTTCAATTTATAATTGACTCTTGAATACAAATCACGAGAATATATATTCTTCCTCGAATTTTTCATTGAGAGGTAAAGGATTTAATCCTTTTTAGAAATAAAGTTTTTGATCGGAATATGCGCCGACGGATCCCTTAACTATTTGCAGTAGGGTTAATAGAACGAATCGCACTTTTACCACTAAACTATACCCGCTATGCTGCGATTATTGTATATAAACAAGCTTTTTGTCGAGTAAGAGAATCAATAGGGTCATAAAAAAAAAAAAAGAATTATGAAAATTAGGGCGTTGATGTATTGTATTTCCTCATGCAACCTAATGAGGATTAGGAAAAGAAGACTCGTTGCATTGATTCTATATTAGAAGAATGGAAAAATTCCAATAACAAGTATTTTTGAATCAAATAAAATAACTTTTTTTATCTTATCTAATTTGTTGCAACAAAAAATAAAAAATGGCCCGTGACACGGGCCAGGACGTGGAAATAAAAAAAGACTTTTCGGACGAAATGAAAAAAAAAAGAATAGATTAAAAATATATATATATATATAATTCTAATCTTAATAATTAGAATAATTAATAGAATAATAATTAAATATAGAATAGTATAGAATAGTAATTAAATAGTAAATTACTATAATACTAATTAGAATACTAATATATTAAGAGTAATATAAGAAGTATTATACTAATAATATAGTAATAAAAAAGATAAAAAAAAAAAAAAAGTATATGAAGAAGGACTTTTTTTTCAAGCCCTACTTGTTGTGTATTGTTGTGTAATGTAAGATAGTAATTATCTTTTCTCAATTGGGAGAGATGGCTGAGTGGACTAAAGCGTCGGATTGCTAATCCGTTGTACGAGTTATTCGTACCGAGGGTTCGAATCCCTCTCTTTCCGGTTCCGTTGATGACTTCGTATTTTTTTTCAAATCTTTTTCTTTATTTATTTTTTTTTATTTTATATATAATAGTTAAAGATGTAGAATAGATAAAATTCTAAGAACATTTAATAAAAATCAAGCAAGGAAAAAGCCTTATTTTTTTTTTTATTCTTCACGTCCAGGATTACGCCCTGGATCATTAGATAAAAATCCAAAGATGAAAAGGGAAACAAAGAATATTACTACTGTGTAAACAAAGAGTTTGAGAGTAAGCATTAGACAATCTCCAAGATCTTTTTTTTTGTTTGGAAAAAAAGAAAATAGATTCTCTATATTTATACCATATATCCCATTTTGACACCAAGAAATGAAGTGGTTTCTAGAACTTTTTCGAAATAGAAAAGCATTTTTCTAAATTCATTTGTAATAAGATGTAATAAGAGTCGAGTCTTGTGTGCCAAAAATTTGCTTTTATACCGAAAATTCCATATTTCGGGTGGATCTAACCGAATAGGTTTCTTTTAATAGAATGGAAAAAAGTTCAGAATGAGGAGATGGGGTAGGTAATCCAGATTTTTCACGTTTATACAATAACTTCAATGTTTGAATCAAGGGCCTAGACTATAAAGAACTAGAAAGAACTAGAAGACTTATCTGATCTTATCAATTAGTAGAATTTTTTCTCTTGAATAACTCATGAATTATTAATTATTCTAGGATAGTATTCAAAATTTCATCGAAAACTTACAGCAGCTTGCCAAACAAAGGCTAATAGAAAAAAGAACAGAGGGATTACTGGCATAATATCTACGATTGGATTCAAAAAAGCGTAGGCTTCAGGCAATTTTGTGAAGAAAAAACTGCTTGAATAAAGGGCAAAATTAAGACAGATACAAATCAAATTTAAAATATTAAGCATAACAAACATTTTGTTCTTGAAGATAATTGTATTTTGACTGAGTTATTAATATTCATATAAAAATGGATATAAATTAATATAAAATAGAGTTTAAGGTAGACAAAAAACTTTAAACTCAGCCAATCAAAAATCCTTCAATTATCAGCTAAAAAAAGAATAAAAGAAATCATATTTTCATACAATATCTTAATGGAATTCTATATTATGATCAATAAATTCAGTTTAATTCTATATCTACACATATCAAAATACGAATAACAAGCTAATCTAGTTCATAGATATTTTGGGGGGTAGGAATTGACAAAGAACCAATACCAATATTAGTTTTATTAGTTTTGAATCAAATATAGAAATGGGGCGTGGCCAAGCGGTAAGGCAACGGGTTTTGATCCCGCCATTCGGAGGTTCGAATCCTTCCGTCCCAGAGCCTATATTCTTTTCTATATCAAAATTATAGATATTAAAATAAAGATTGTTTTTTTGAACAACCTAATATCTTCCGTACTTGAAGAAGTGTGAGATTGATGACTCGGTCCTATCGAGCCACTTGAAGATGAAGATTCGAAGAGAACTACTTATTTCTTCGTCTTATCTTGTCTTATCTTATTGGTTTGCTAATATTTATATTGGAAATCAAAAAATATTTATATGATTCAATAAAATAAGGGGTTAATTTGAATTAATTCTTTTGTTTTTTTCATTGGATATTTTTTTATTAACACCATATTGACAACAGTGTATCAAATAAATATAATCCGATCTGGGTAATTAGATCTTATCTGTAGATTGATTTATATCTATTCCAGCGGTTTGGTTTTTCATTCCAATGAAATGATAGGTTTATTAGATTTTGAAATGATAGGTTTATTGGATTTGCTGTGATATAAAAGTCTTTTTTTTTATCCGAATCAATTCGAAATTTTATAAATTTTTCTATTTCATTTCGTGTTCATTTCTTGTTAGTTTAATGTTTTGATTGTGTCGTACGATTCAATCTTTTTATTAATTCTTTTTGATTTCTTTTGATTTTTGATTTTGATTCTATCTACATAACCTAATTATTTTATCCTAATTATTTTATTTATATTTGGGATTGGGGTTGCTAACTCAATGGTAGAGTACTCGGCTTTTAAGTGCGGCTAACAGCTTTTACACATTTGTACGAAGAAAGAGATTCGTCCATACCAGCGGTATTATTTGTAAGACCACGACTGATCCTGAAAGGAATGAATGGAAAAAACAGCATGTCGTATCAATGGAGAATTCAGAGAATATTTGATTCTTACCGGATCCGCTCCAAACAAACTTTGTTTGAATTCTTGGTGCATAACATAAAAACAAATCAATTCAAATTCAAAGTTGGGATTTGGTCGAGTTAATAAATGGACAGAGCTCTGCGGCTCCAATTATAGGTAAATAAAAAAGCAACGAGCTCCCGTTCTTAATTTGAATGATTTTCCGATCTAATTAGACGTTAAAAATAGATTAGTGCCTGGTGCGGGAAAAGCTTTTTCTTGAGTGTATTTTCGATTTTTTTAATGAGTCCTAACTATTAGCTATTCTCCACTATGAAGGGAAATTGAATGTGTAGAAGAAAAAGTATATTGATAAAGCAATTTTTTTTCCAAAATCAAAAAAGAGTGATTGACTTGAAAAAGTAAAGGATTTCTAGTCACCTATTACCCTATAATGAACATAAACCAATTAGAAAGGAACATAAACCAATTAGATGAAAAAAAGAGAGGATTAGAGGGTCCGCTGGTGAGTTTAACTATTTCCGAGGTATCTATTCTTTTTATATTATACTATTTTGTTTTTATGGTATCGCACTATGTATCATTTAATAACCCAATAAACCCCCTATCTTTGCTTCAATCAAATCGAATTAAAAATGAAAATAGAGAAATCTCAAAGAAATTTAGAAATAGATAGATCTCGAAAAAATAACTTCCTATACCCACTTATTTTTCGGGAGTATATTTATACATTTGCTCATGATCGTGACTTAAATAGATCCATTTTGTTAGAAAATGTGGGTTATGACAATAAATATAGTTTACTAATTGTAAAGCGTTTAATTACTCGAATGTATCAACAGAATCATTTGAGTATTTCCGCTAATGATTCTAACCAAAATACATTTTTTAGGTATAACAAAAATTTGTATTTTCAAATGATATCGGAGGGATTTGCAGTTATTGTGGAAATTCCATTTTCCTTACGATTAGTATCCTCTTTAGAAAGATCAGAAATAGTAAAATCTCATAATTTACGATCAATTCATTCAATATTTCCTTTTTTAGAGGGCAAATTTCCACATTTAAATTATGTGTCAAATGGACTAATACCCTACCCCATCCATCTAGAAAAATTGGTTCAAATCCTTCGCTATTGGGTGAAAGATCCCTCCTCTTTGCATTTATTACGACTCTTTCTTCACGAGTATTGGAATTTGAACAGTCGTATTATTCCAAAGAAATCTATTTCTTTTTTTGCAAAAAAGACTCCAAGATTCTTCTTGTTCTTATATAATTCTCATGTATATGAATACGAGTCCGTTTTCTTTTTTCTTTGTAATCAATCCTTTCATTTCCGATTAACATTTTCTCAGGTCTTTCTTGAGCGAATATATTTCTATGGAAAAATAGAACATTTTGTAGAAGTCTTTACTAAGGATTGGGGGGACAGCCTATGCTTGCTCAAGGATCCTTTCATACATTATCTTAGATATCAAGGAAAATCCATTTTTGTCTCAAAGGATACGCCTCTTCTGATGAAAAAATGGAAATATTACCTTGTCAATTTATGTCAATGTCATTTTGATGTGTGCTTTCAACCCCCCAGGATCCATATAAACCCAT